CAGGGGTTCTGTTGAATTTCAAGTATTCAGTTTCACCAATAAGATACGGAGACTTGCTTCACATTTGGAATTACACAAAAAAGATTTTTCATCGGAAAGAGGTCTACGAAGACTTTTGGGAAAACGTCAACGTTTGCTCGCTTATTTGGCAAAGAAAAATAGAGTACGTTATAAGAAATTGATAAGTCAGTTGGATATTCGGGAGAAGTAATTTAATCGTTCGAATTTTTTTCTTATTTTATTAGTAGTCTTATAGTAGTCTTAGATTTTGCATTTTGATGAGCCTCGTTTTGAGGAATTCATGGAATAATGAATTAAGGAAGAAAAAAGAATAGAAACAAGGATACATAACATAAAAAAAAGAATAGATAAGATGATATTCGCCCTCCCCCCGCATATTTAATTTCTTCTCCTATACAAAAACCGGCGAGACCTACTCCATTGATAATTCCATCAATAACACCCTTATCAAAAAAGTGCGTTAGTTCGGCAAATCTTCTTATACCCCGGATAAAAAACCCAGTATAGAAAATATCTATATAACCGCGATTATATGACCAGCTGTATACCTTTTTTTTTACTTGATCAAAAAAGTTTTTTTTAGGATTCCCTTGTAAAAGATAATTTTTTAAATTCAAATTCTGAAAAAAAGAATAAGCGGATCCATAGCATATATATGCTATGAATAGACCCAAAATAGCTAAACTTACAGAAGAAATTGCATTAGTAATAAATTCATATGAATTTATGGAAGAATTAGAACTTTCCTGGAAAAAGCTTATTGAAGGAGTTAGCCATTTTGATAATATGGTTAACTCCGATGTTCCATTATCCATTATTCCATTATCAAAATGGATTCCTATGGATCCAACGAACAAAGTAAAAAGGAATAATATAAGAAGAGGAAATAGCATAGTATTTCCAGTTTCGCGAGGATAGACAAAAGTATTTTTAGCTCCAAAAGAAGTACTAAAGAATCCTATCCTATTTCTTGTATTACCAGGAATTTTTGGTATATTTTGTGAAAAAAAAGAAACTTCACTCTTCATTGTTGATAAAACTAAATCTCTATCGACTCCTTTGGATATGCTTTTTCCCCATAGGGATATTGAATACAACGAACCTTCTTTAGTACTACTGTAATTTTGAAAATGAACACGCAAATACCCATCAAAAGTAAGTAAATATATTCGAAACATATAAAATGCAGTTAATCCTGCAGTAAAAGAAGCTATTATTCCAAAAAAAGGTGAGTACAACCAACTATTACTAAGGATTTCATCTTTGGACCAGAAGCAAGCAAGAGGTGGAATACCACAAAGAGAAAGTGTACCGCATAAAAAAGTAGTTCTTGTAATAGGAACATATTTTTTTAAACCACCCATAAGAACCATATTCTGACTTTTATCTGGTGAATATCCAACAAGAGGTTCCATTGAATGAATAACGGATCCGGATCCCAAGAACAATAAAGCTTTCGAATAAGCATGAGTAATCAAATGGAATAAAGCTGCTTGATAAGAACCTATACCTAGAGCTAACATCATATAACCCAACTGAGACATTGTTGAATAGGCTAAACTTCTTTTAATATCTCTCTGAGCAAGAGCTAAAGTCGCTCCTAAGAAAAGTGTTATTGTACCTATTAAGGAAATGAAACTCATTATCAAAGGCAGGGATATGAAAAGAGGAAGAAGTCGAGCTATAAGAAAAATCCCCGCAGCAACCATAGTTGCTGCGTGTATAAGAGCTGAAATGGGAGTGGGTCCTTCCATAGCATCGGGTAACCATACGTGAAGAGGGAATTGTGCAGATTTTGCAACTGCACCAAGAAATAATAAAAAAGCACACAAAGTAGTAAGTAATGAATTAATCCCATTATTAGGAATCCAGTTATTAGCTATTTTGAATAAATCCCGAAACTCTAAACTACCTGTTATCCAAAAAAAACCTAAAATTCCCAATAACAAACCAAAATCCCCTACACGATTAGTTACAAAAGCTTTTTGACAAGCACTCGCTGCAATTGGTCGTGTAAACCAAAAGCCTATCAATAAATAGGAACACATTCCCACAAGTTCCCAAAAAAAATAAATTTGTATCAAATTGGAACTAGTAACCAATCCCAACATGGAAGTATTAAAAAAACTTATATAAACGAAAAATCTCAAATATCCCTCATCGTGAGACATATAATCGTCACTATAAATAAGAACCAAGATTCCTACAGTAGTAATTAGTATTAACATAATAGAAGTAAGGGGGTCGATCAAGTATCCAAATTCTAAGGAAAAATCATTATTGATGGTCCAAGACCATAGATATTGATAGATAGAACTCCCTTTTATTTGTTGAATAGACAGGTGAACTGAGAATACCAGAGCTATACTTAAGAGTAAAACACTAGGAAAAGCCCATATGCGACGAAGATTTTTTGTTGCTGTCGGAATAAGAAAAAGCCCAAACCCCATTGACATAATAACTGGAAGTGGGAGAAGAGGGATTACCCAGGCATATTGATATGTATGTTCCATAAGAAAAGAAATAGCAATTTTTAGTTGAAATTTATAGTTCTTTTTTTCTATAAAATTGTTTCCGATTCACCAAACCTATTCTTAGTTCTTTCTGAAGAAATTAAAAAAAAACAAAATAAGAATAAGAAAAAATACTGGAATTCTGATTTTTTCAAAATTTTTCTCATTGAAATATTCAAAAATTCAGAATGGGGTTAGTTGCTTAAATTCAAAAAGTTAATCAAACAATTTCATTATTTAGTTATTAGATAAAAAAAGATATTTATTAAAATACAAAAAAAATGAAATAAGTTTACTTTCTATTCCTATTCTTTTTTTATTTCTTTCTGTTAAAATGAACTTGAATATTCTTTACTTCATATAAATATAAAAAAAAAGGAAATCCTAATGATTAGAATTATCTAAGTTTTAGACTCTCTTGTTTAAGAGACTAATTCATTTTTAATTTTGACTAGAATTCCATTCTTGACTTAATTAACTATTTGAATTTTACCTTGGTTTTATCTTCCCATATTATATGAGGGCTTATACCCCATACCTTAGATTAATATATAGAGTATATTTGATATATAAATTGATTTAAATTTAAATAGAAAACCTTTGTAAATAAATATCTTTGTATATATTGTATATTATTAAAACAAAGTCTAAAATATATATGAAAAATATGCGAAAAAACTCTTGTCTTATCCACATTAGACAAAATGAAGTAAAAAAGAATTTCCAATTTCATTATCTTTCAGTATCTAAGTATAAATACTAAGAAAAAACAGAAAGAAGGATTGATTTGCGGCAATAGATGTCTTTCACATACAACTAGAAAAAACTAATTCCCCTTTTGAATGGCAGTTCCTAAAAAACGTACTTCGATGTCAAAAAAGCGTATTCGTAAAAATATTTGGAAGAAAAAAACTTATTTTTCCATAGTACAATCTTATTCCTTAGCAAAATCAAGATCATTTTTGAGCGGGAACGAGCATCCAAAACCAAAAGGTTTTTCTGGGTAACAAACAAATATGGGGTTTTGGAATAATCTGAATTGATGGATCTCAAAAAAATTCCAATTATTTAATATGAATGAATAATTTGAATTAATTAATGAATGTACTTTTATGTGTCGAATTTCTGGATACAATGAACTTTTGATAATGGAATCTTCCTAAAAAAGAGCAGGATTCCATTATCAAAAGTAGAGTATTCTTGTAATAGGATTTAGAATTTCTACTTATCTTATCCAAAATTAACAAATAAATTGGTTTAGGACTGGTAAATCCTATTAATATTAATAAGAGCGTAAAGGCTTTGACTCTAGAAACTTTTCAAAATACAAAACTCTTTGTATTTAATGATGAAATTCTATGGATTCTCCCAATCTCGACGATTCGAGATAAAATAACTATTATTCTTTTAAGTTAACTATTATTTCAAGTTAGCCGCCATGGTGAAATTGGTAGACACGCTGCTCTTAGGAAGCAGTGCTCAAGCATCTCGGTTCGAGTCCGAGTGGCGGCATTCTCGAAAAAGAATACAATAGATTAGAAAATGGATTCAATTCGAAATTTACAATTTTGTAATGGGGCCTTCTCCTTATGCTATTTGCAACTTTAGAACATATACTAACTCATATTTCTTTCTCAACTATTTCAATTGTGATTACGATTCATTTGATAACCTTATTAGTTCGTGAACTTAGGGGATTACGTGATTCCTCAGAAAAAGGAATGATAGCTACTTTTTTCTCTATAACAGGATTCTTAGTTTCTCGTTGGGTTTCTTCGGGACATTTTCCATTAAGTAATTTATATGAGTCATTGATCTTCCTTTCATGGGCTCTGTATATTCTTCATACTATTCCTAAGATACAGAACTCTAAAAATGATTTAAGCGCAATAACTACGCCAAGTGCTATTTTAACGCAAGGCTTTGCCACATCAGGTCTTTTAACTGAAATGCATCAATCTACAATACTAGTACCCGCTCTACAATCTCAGTGGTTAATGATGCATGTGAGTATGATGTTACTAAGCTATGCAACTCTTTTGTGCGGATCCTTATTATCCGCCGCTCTTCTAATCATTAGATTTCGAAAGAATTTCGATTTCTTTTCTAAAAAGAAAAAAAAAAAATTACTTAAAACGTTTTTATTTAGTGAGATAGAATATTTCTATGCAAAAAGAAGTACCTTAAAAAACACCTCTTTTTCTTCATTTCCAAATTATTACAAATATCAATTAACTGAGCGTTTGGATTCTTGGAGTTATCGTGTTATTAGTCTAGGGTTTACCCTTTTAACCATAGGTATTCTTTGTGGAGCAGTATGGGCTAATGAGGCGTGGGGATCCTATTGGAATTGGGATCCTAAGGAAACTTGGGCATTTATTACCTGGACCATATTTGCAATTTATTTACATAGTAGAACAAATCCAAATTGGAAGGGTACGAATTCCGCATTTGTAGCTTCGATAGGATTTCTTATAATTTGGATCTGCTATTTTGGTATCAATCTTTTAGGAATAGGTTTACATAGTTATGGTTCATTTACATTACCATCTAAATGATTACATAACATAAAACATTCATAAAATGAGGATTTTTTCCCATTTTTGTTTGATTTGAGAACCCCTTTGAAAAGACGCTCAAAGGGGTTCCCAAAAATTCGAAATAGATCTAATTAGACTTTTTTACTTTTTTCGTAATTTTTTGGTTTTTCCATTATGAAATATAGAGCGGACTAGTTAAAAAAAGAAAATCCTATTTAGGATAATAATTGGATAAGAGAGCCTCTACGCTGTCAACGGATAGCGAAAGAACAAAATCTGGATAAATACCAATTCCTATTACTGGTAAAAAGATACAGATTAAAAGAAAGAGTTCTCGTGGTCCAGAATCCGCAAAATTTGCGTTTGGAACATGAAATAACTTGTATCCATAGAACATCTGGCGTAACATAGATAATAAATAAATAGGAGTTAATATCATTCCAATTGCCATTACAAAAATAATTAGCATTTTTGGCATTAACATAAATTTTGGACTAGTAATTAGTCCAAAAAATACTACTAATTCTGCAACAAACCCGCTCATTCCTGGTAAGGCAAGAGAAGCCATTGAAAAGCTACTAAACATAGTAAACATTTTTGGCATTGGTATAGATATCCCTCCTAGTTCTTCGAGATAAACAAGACGCATTCTATCACAAGCTGTTCCTGCCAAGAAAAATAGTGTAGCACCGATAAATCCATGGGATAATATTTGTAAAATAGCTCCATTTAGTCCAATGTTGGTTATGGAACCAATTCCTATAATTATAAAACCCATGTGAGATACGGAGGAGTAGGCTATTCTTTTTTTGAAATTTCGTTGACCAAGAGAAGTTGAAGCTGCATAGATTATTTGCACCGCTCCTATTATTACCAACCAGGGGGAAAATAGATAATGAGCATGAGGTAACAATTCCATATTGATCCGAATCAATCCGTATGCTCCCATCTTTAATAGGATTCCCGCTAAAAGCATACATGTACTGTAATGTGCTTCCCCGTGGGTATCTGGTAACCACGTATGTAGGGGTATAATCGGCAATTTGACAGCATAAGCAATAAGAAAGCCAAAATAAAGTAATATTTCCAATGTTTCAGGGTATGATTGATTAATCAATCGTTCCAAGTCTAATCTTGGTTCGTTGGAACCATATAAGCCCATACCCAGAACTCCGATTAAGAAAAAAATGGAACCGCCTGCAGTATACAAAATAAACTTGGTAGCTGAATATAGACGCCTTTTTCCACCCCACATGGATAAAAGTAAGTAAACAGGAATTAATTCTAACTCCCACATGATAAAAAAAAGTAAAAGGTCTCGTGAAGAAAATAATCCTATTTGACCGCTATACATTGCTAGCATCAGGAAATAGAATAATCGCGAATTCCGGGTAATTGGCCAAGCGGCTAAAGTAGCTAAAGTAGTGATAAATCCTGTCAATAAAATTGATCCTAATGAAAGTCCATCAATTCCCAATCTCCAGTGGAAATCAAAAACATCTATCCATTTAGAATCCTCCCTTAATTGCATTAAGGGATCGTCTAATTGGAAATGATAACAGAATGCATAAGTCATTAGAAGGAATTCTAATAAACAAATAGATATAGTATACCACCTAACGATTTTATTTCCTTTATGGGGTAAAAAGAAAATTAATGAACCTGCAAATATCGGCAAAACAACAAGTATTGTTAACCAAGGAAAATAACTCATGATAAAGTAATAAAGACAAGATACGTTTTGACCAGAAAAGCCCATGCTCGATTATTTTGAGCACAGGCTTCTTCGGTAAAGAGGAATCAGACGATTCAAGTGGAGTTTTTTGTAACGTATCAATAAGATAGAGCCATGCTGCGGGTTGTTTCAGGCCCTAAATAAACGCGGACACTTAAAAAATCTGTTGGGCAAGCGGATTCGCATCTCTTACAACCCACACAATCTTCGGTTCTCGGCGCGGAAGCTATTTGCTTGGCTTTACATCCATCCCAAGGTATCATTTCTAATACATCTGTTGGACAAGCTCTTACACATTGAGTGCATCCTATACATGTATCATAAATTTTTACAGAATGTGACATTGGATCTAGAAATTTTCCTTTTCAACATAACAATTTTCGATCTGGTAAAAATGAAATTAGTACTATATAAGTTATATGTATTGTAAACACCAGACGAAACAATGGTTTATCCAAACTTTAATAAATAATGCAATATATTTCTTAATCTGGTTGTAAGAAAGCGTGAACAGAGCCAAGAGACTTGAATTTTAGGCTTCAACAGTCATAAGTCATAATTATATAAATTCTACATACTAATTCGAATTAGCCAATAAATTGGCTATTATCTTTGCAATATAAATATAAATTATTGCAATTTGAATATTGCAATATCAATGAATTGCAAATGCAAAAATGCAAAATTCAATAAGTAAAAAATAATACTCTGAAATAACCTCCTTAAAAAATGGGTATTCTCAAATAAAAATAAGAAAAGAAGACTCAAGTTTTATTAATCTTAATGTTGCATATTATTTGATATGCGCCTTTGTTTAGAGGATTCTATGTCTAATTATTCAAAAAATTCGATTGATTGATACGAGTTGATTTCCTGTTACGATGGATGGAAGAAAGAATAGATAGTCCAATAGCTGCTTCAGCAGCCGCAAGGGCTATAACAAAAATTGCGAAAATGTCTCCTTTTAATTGGCGACTATCAAATAGAGCAGAAAATGTTACGAGATTTAGATTAATTGAATTCAGTATAAGTTCAAGGCATATTAGAGCTCTAACCATGTTTCGGCTTGTAATCAATCCATAGATACCAATCGAAAATAAATAGACACTCAAAAAAAGTACATGCTCAAACATCATTAACTAACTCCTTATCAATCTCGATTCATTTCAATATGAGGACAAGAATTGAATCGATTCAATTAATTAGAATAGAACAATTACGCAACAAAAGAGAAAAGAAAGTATTTGTTGTGTTGACAGTAGATGGATTTTACTAAATCAAAATTGTTTTAGTCTTTAGTTATTTTTTTAGATTTGAAATTCTAAGAATTTATTATTGTCTAGCCATAGTAATTGCACCTATTAAAGAAACTAGAAGAATTAGGGAAATGAGTTCAAACGGAAGATAAAAATCGGTTGCTAAATGAATCCCAATTTGTTGAACGTTATTTATGAGACCCTGTTCTACTATTTGGTTTGATCTTGTAGTCCAAAGAATTCCATACCATGACGTATCTGGGATAGTAGTCATTAGTGAAAAAGGAATAGTTATAGAAACAAGTGAAGTAAACCCATCTCCAATAGTCCAATAATTTTTATCTTTAGACCACTCTGAGCCATTTACAAACATTACAGCAAATATGATCAAAACATTTATGGCTCCCACATAAATAAGAAGTTGTGCGACAGCTACAAAGTAGGAATTCAATAAAAAATAAAATAAGGATATACAAACAAGAACTAATCCCAGCGAAAAGGCAGAATAAATTGGGTTGGTAAGTAATACTACTCCTAGACCCCCTAGTAGAAGAACAAATCCCCCAAATAGCACAAGAATCTCATGTATTGGTCCAGGTAAATCCATTATGGATAAGAAGAAATTAATAGTATAAAATTTTTCATGAACAGACTAAAACTAAAAAATTTAAGGAAAGGAAAAGGAATTAGGGTATTTATATATAAACTAGTACCTAGTAATCAGTAATCGTTCTTGAATTCCAAGATTTTTCTTCGTCTATTTTATTTTGAGGCGAATTCCTAATTGTTTGAATTGTGTAATCTCCCATTATGGAGACTGGTAACCGACTCAAAGCAATTTGATTGTAATTCAATTCATGACGATCATAAGTTGAAAGTTCATATTCTTCAGTCATTGATAAACAGTTTGTCGGACAATATTCAACACAGTTACCACAAAATATACAAACTCCAAAATCAATACTATAATTAAGCAATTGTTTCTTTTTAATGTCCTTTTCAAATCTCCAATCCACAAGGGGTAGATCTATTGGGCATACACGAACACATACTTCACAAGCAATACATTTATCAAATTCAAAGTGTATTCGCCCGCGGAAACGCTCTGATGTAATTGATTTTTCATAAGGGTAGTGAATCGTTATAGGTAAACGATTTGTGTGAGATAAGGTAATTATGAAACCTTGACCAATGTATCTTGCGGCACGTATTGTTTGTTGACCATAACTAATGAACCCAGTTATCATAGGGAACATATTCTAAATATCTATGAAAAGGTATGTTTCTTTCTCTTGTTTGAGAGAACTTTTGTGTTGAAGATATTCTTTCTGTTATTGTATTATCTTATTTATAGTGAAACTAGTTGGGAAGAAGTTGTTAATAAGAGATTGCCCAGAGAAATAGGTAAAAGAAATTTCCATCCAAGATTTAATAACTGATCCATTCTCATCCGGGGTAAAGTCCATCTTATTGTGATAGAAATGAAGAGAAATAAAAAAGCTTTCGTTAATGTAATAAGGATACCCATTATTATTTCAAAAATTCCCACTATTTTATTCATTTGAAAAAATCCAAAAAAAGATATATAGGGAATAGAAAAATTCCACCCGCCTAAGTAGAGAACAGTTACAAATAAAGAGGAAACTAATAAATTTAGGTAAGAAGCAAGATAAAATAAACCATATTTAATACCGGAATATTCGGTTTGATAACCCGCTACTAATTCTTCCTCTGCTTCTGGTAAATCAAAGGGTAATCTTTCACATTCTGCCAAAGAAGAAATTAGAAAAACTAGAAAACCTATAGGCTGACGCCAAAGATTCCATCCAAAAAAACCATATTTTGACTGTGCTTCAACTATATCAACCGTACTTGAACTGTTAGATAATCATAGTCGATGATAACATCACAGTTCCCATCGCTATTCCAAAACCGTACATGAAACCTTAGCTTCATACGGCTACTCTATGATCAGAAAAAAGGATTATTTCTTTTTGATCTTATCCCCGGGACGTAGATAGAATTAGGTAAGATAAATTGATTGGAAAATCCTAAATTAGACCAAAGCAATTCTGTCTGCTAAAATAATAATAATAAAAATAATAAAAAGGCGCTTCCGAATTGATCTTATCCTTTATATAAAAATAAAAAAATGACATTTTTTTCTTGTTCAGTAATAACTTAATATTGGAATAAAATACTCGTTATAGCAATTAATAAAAGAAAAGAATTGTATATTAGTTCATGACGAATTCAATTCTGTATGAATAAAGAAAGAATAAATAAAGATCCTTTTTTCTATTGCATTCCATATCTTTTCTTTTGTCCTATTCTTCTTTCTCGGGGAAGGGGATACTTAAAAAGAAAAAAGAAATAAAGGGTTAATTCGTTCTTGATAGCTATTTCCTTAACAAGTGAATGGGAATATACTCTGGATCGGAATCCGAAGAAAGTACTACTTGATCATTTCCACTAATTTCAAGTCCTTATTATGATTCCTTTTATGAGAAAAAATGTATAATGATTTATATTCTCTCATTACTAATCCTTTATGTACTTTAGTGTTCCTAATCCCCCACTAACTTTTTTTGGATTCTTTTATATGGTTCTAAGTTCTAGTAATGACTACAAATATTTTTGTAATGGAATTCCATATCGCGAATCCTTTATTCTTGCCCGCTTCAAGATATGATGATTAATCAAACAATCCCAATCTTGGGGTAAACAGTTTACACTGCTTATGTTTACTTCCACTTTTTCTTGTACGTAGGAAATGAGATTTTTTCTTACTACAAATTAATAAGCTGTTTTGTTTCACTCATATAGCTATCTGGTTTAACTTACCAACCTGAATACAGAATAAGAAAAGGAAAATAAGTATTCAATGGATTTTAGAGGAAAAGCTCTTTTTTTTAACGAATCACACGTAGAGATATTGCTAGCACACAAAAAGTTAATGGTATTTCATAACTAATAGATTGAGCAGCTGCTCGTAGACCACCTGAAAAAGAATATTTATTATTTGAGCTATATCCTGCCATAAGAAGACCAATAGGAGCAATACTTGAAATGGCAATCCATAAAAAAACACCAATACTAAGATCAGCTAAAACAAAATGATATCCAAAAGGAATAACTAAAAAACTTAATAAAACGGATATGACTGCTATAGAGGGTCCAACGCTAAATAAAGGAATTTCTCCTCGGGATGGTAGGATATCCTCTTTAAAAAGCAGCTTAGTTCCATCTGCTATAGCTTGAAGCAGTCCTAGAGGGCCGGCATATTCAGGACCAATACGTTGTTGTATCGATGCGGATATTTCTCTTTCTAACCACACAATTACAAGTACTTCTATTGTGATTCCTAGTAGGAGGGTCAAAATAGGTAGAATCCATATCAGTCCATAGACTTCTTTTAATAATTCCGATTTCGAAAAAGAATTGATAGTTTCTACCTCTACCCTATCTATTATCATTTCAACGATCAACTTCCCCCATAATGATATCTATACTACCTAATATCGTCATGATATCAGCCAATTTCATTTTTTTAACTAGCTGAGGAAGAATTTGTAAATTAATAAAGCCGGGTGGACGGATTTTCCATCTCCAGGGGAAAAGACTGTCATCTCCTACCAGATAAATTCCTAATTCACCTTTTGGAGCTTCTACTCTTACATAAAGCTCTTGCTTTGATAATTCAAAATTTGGGGAAGGTTTTTTACCAAGAAATCTATATTCAAAATCATTCCATTCCGAATTCTTTGCTTTCTTAAAGCGTCGGGCTTCTAAATTCTCATAGGGGCCTCCAGGAATTTTTTCTACAGCCTGTTGAATAATTTTGATGGATTCCTTCATTTCACCAATTCGTACTAAATAGCGAGCTAAAGAATCCCCTTCTTTTTGCCATTGGACTTTCCAATCGAATTGATTGTAACACTCATAAGGATCAATTTTACGAAGATCCCATTGTATTCCAGAAGCTCGTAACATGGGTCCCGACAGGCCCCAATTTACAGCTTCTTCTCCGCTAATAAAACCTACCCCTTCAACTCGTTCTAAAAAAATAGGATTCTGTGTAATAAGTTGTTGGTATTCAACAATTCCTTGTAAAAAATAATCACAGAAATCTAAACATTTATCCATCCATCCATAAGGTAGATCGGCAGCTACTCCTCCGATGCGAAAATAATTATGCATCATTCGCATACCTGTAGCAGCTTCAAATAGATCATATATCAATTCTCTTTCTCTAAAAATGTAGAAAAAGGGAGTTTGTGCGCCAAGATCCGCCATAAAAGGTCCAAGCCATAACAAGTGAGAAGCTATACGGCTCAATTCTAACATAATTACCCGAATATAGCTGGCTCTTTGAGGTATTTGAATATTCTCTAAAAATTCTGGTGCATTTACCGTTATTGCTTCTGTAAACATA